AGATGAGGGGGAAACTCAGTAAGATGTCGGAGAAGCGAAATATACGAGATCACAAACGTAGATTGCTCGCGGCTAAATATGAATTGAGACGAAAGCTTTATAAAGCCTTTTGTAAAGATCCCGATCTTCCTAGTGATATGCGGGACAAACATCGTTATAAGTTGTCCAAGTTGCCAAGAAAGAGTTCCTTTGCACGAGTAAGAAACCGATGTATTTCCACGGGTCGCCCTCGTTCCGTATATGAGTTCTTTCGAATTTATCGTATCGTTTTTCGTGGATTAGCATCTCGAGGTTCTTTGATGGGCATAAAGAAATCGTCTTGGTAGCAACCACCAAACCAATAGAACAAGGGTTAGCTCCGCAGCTGGTCCATAAGCAAGGTAAGTAGGTCCATTACCGGCCGGTTCCGGACCGAAAAGACCTAACGGAGTAATCCCTTATCTCGGATCGGAGATGCTAACGGGGCGGGAATCGAAGTGAGGTTTTTAAATTCTACCGCCTGTGTCTATCTCCTGTCAAGTATGCTCCCCAGACATAGACTACGCACAGGGTAGTACTCTTGGAAAGATAGAATATAACCGCGTGAACATTACATTAAGTTACGTCACTCCCGAGGGGTCGACTACTATTCTAAATATAGTAAGGCGGAGAACTGTTGTTCATTGGAGCGCCGGAGTGCTGAGGTTGTTCCCATCATTGAAGTCAGAGTGTGGGACTGAGCCTTCCGAATGATAAAGACAAAAAAGTGCTTAGTTTCGTTGGAAAAACCAACGCAAATATCATATTGACTTTCTCTCGCCCTACTTCTAAAGATAGATAGAAAAGGTTGGAGAGGGTGACTTTCTGAAATTCTATCCTTTCTAAAGCTGCGCAAGGCCCAGAACAAAGCTCCACCCCTCTTTCTTTTTCCCCTTTTTAATGAAAGACCCTCGCCCCGCTTCCTATTCATTTGTGGGTCGGGACCGAGGGCCTTTTTTTTTCTCAAGAGGTGATTTCGAGAATCAACCAACCGACAAATCCGTAGCCCAGGTGACCCCTCTCGCCCAAATGAAATGGGATGAATCTTATTAATAAGCTTTTTGATTGATTCAGGGCGCAGCGAAGCCAAATTCAATCAAGGCAAGGGGGCTTATGAGTCATCCTATTCAAATGCTAATGAGAAAAGTTTTCAGATGATATGGACCCCCAAGAGATGAGCGAGAACCCCCAATTGCTTAGGGGTCGAACTCTGTCCCGCTTGGTGGACGAAATCTTCTCTCCTTTTAGAATTCTTTCTCCCCCCTCTTTCACGGAAGAGGAAAGCAGAATCTTCCAAGCGGACAGAGACCTAAATTTCCATGAGATTCATTCCTAAGCTTGCTTTGTTGCAGCAAGATGATCAGTCCGAGAGTGCTGGAGAGAAGAGAAAGAGGTAAAAACCTCTCTGATTCGGTCACCGAGCAGTCGGACGACTCTTCAGTAACCCAGGATGACCCCTTCGGCGCTTCTTTCGCTGTATACCCCCTCCATCCTTCGGAGGTGGAAGAAAGTTTACTATATATACTAATTTGAGTATATATAGTTGAGTAGGGCCCCAGAACGCTAAAAAGGTGGGAGAACAAGAGTTGTCACGATAAAAAAGATAAATGACTATAAGGAACCTACGATTCTCTCTTCTTAAACAACCTATATCCTCCACACTTAATCAGCATTTGATAGATTATCCAACCCCGAGCAATCTTAGTTATTGGTGGGGGTTCGGTCCATTAGCTGGTATTTGTTTAGTCATTCAGATAGTGACTGGCGTTTTTTTAGCTATGCATTACACACCTCATGTGGATCTAGCTTTCAACAGCGTAGAACACGTTATGAGAGATGTTGAAGGGGGCTGGTTGCTCCGTTATATGCATGCTAATGGGGCAAGTATGTTTCTCATTGTGGTTTACCTTCATCTTTTTCGTGGTCTATATCATGCGAGTTATAGCAGTCCTAGGGAATTTGTTCGGTGTCTCGGAGTTGTAATCTTCCTATTAATGATTGTGACAGCTTTTACAGGATACGTACTACCTTGGGGTCAGATGAGCTTTTGGGGAGCTACAGTAATTACAAGCTTAGCTAGCGCCATACCTGTAGTAGGAGATACCATAGTGACTTGGCTTTGGGGTGGTTTCTCCGTGGACAATGCCACCTTAAATCGTTTTTTTAGTCTTCATCATTTAATCCCCTTTATTTTAGTAGGCGCCAGTCTTCTTCATATGGCCGCATTGCATCAATATGGATCAAATAATCCATTGGGTGTACATTCAGAGATGGATAAAATTGCTTTTTACCCTTATTTTTATGTAAAGGATCTAGTAGGTTGGGTAGCTTTTGCTATCTTTTTTTCCATTTGGATTTTTTATGCTCCTAATGTTTTGGGGCATCCCGACAATTATATACCTGCTAATCCGATGCCCACCCCGCCTCATATTGTGCCGGAATGGTATTTCCTACCGATCCATGCCATTCTTCGTAGTATACCTGACAAATCGGGAGGTGTAGCCGCAATAGCACCAGTTTTTATATGTCTGTTGGCTTTACCTTTTTTAAAAAGTATGTATGTGCGTAGTTCAAGTTTTCGCCCGATTCACCAAGGATTATTTTGGTTGCTTTTGGCGGATCGCTTACTACTAGGTTGGATCGGATGTCAACCTGTGGAGGCACCATTTGTTACTATTGGACAAATTCCTCCTTTTGTTTTCTTCTTGTTCTTTGCCATAACGCCCATTCCGGGACGAGTTGGAAGAGGAATTCCTAATTCTTACACGGATGAGACTGATCAGTGAAAAATTCTGACACCAATCATTTACGAGTGAGTATTACACCAAGAATTGACAAGCGGATGAGTTTTCTAGTTGGCTATGTTGATATAGCTTAGATAGGGAAAAGATACTATAGGGTAGGGCTGCACTTTTTAATCCGGGGGCTTTGTTCCCGAAAGTCCCCTCCCTTACTCGTCCTTTGAAAGCCAGAACATTCGCATAGAGGAGTATCTGTATCACGCATGCTCCTCCACTTTTGACAAAATTTCTCCCCACCGCATATGCCTCCTCTGCTTATGCCACTGGTGATGAACTCACTATGGCTATTCAACGTCGAACTCAGAGTTTTCTACTACATAGATAGGCGGCTAAACGAAGCCCCAGTCTTGATCTGTCAAACCCCAGCCCCCTTATTAGTAGCCGAAGTATAGGCCCGCGTGGGATCAAAGTCACTTGCCGTCCGTTCGCTCTCTGTTCAACAAAGGCCTTCGATATTCACTCACTTCTTTATACAAATCTTCCGCCCAAGCCCAACCCTTCTATTAAAATAAATGAAAGCACTGTGATTATGACATTTTGTTTTGGTCTTGACGTGCTTCGAAAGACATAGAGATATGATTTGCACTAGAACACTTACGATAGACCAACCGGGAACACATTCACTACTGGGCATTGACGAAAGCCAGTGTTGAGGGGGAGAATTGTTAAGGGCCAACACGTGGCCTTCTTCCTAGCGCCCTCTCTTTCACTCTGCTTGTTTAGCTTTACATCCGTCCAAAGATATAATTTCCAATACATCCGTGGGGCAGGCTCACTATGGAAATCTAAATCACCCCCTCTCTCGGAGTTGTATACAAAGATTTTGACCTCAAGCTATAGCTTTAGAAGAGTAGTCGCACCGATTGATGCGTAGCATCTTCGCACTCGCTCCTAGCTTTGGGGCAACAGCAAAGTCTTCAACAAGTCTAAAGAAGTTGCTAACGCTTGACTTCACTCGTTCTTAGTTTAACGACTGAACTGCCTTCCTCGGCCTAGGCTGCGCCAAAACCGGGTCCAGCTTTTTATGTAAAAAAATAAGGGATGCTTCGGTCTTTAACAAGAAGTTATCCCAAGATTCCAAAAGTAGGCCAAGTTGTTAGATTACGACTAAGAACTTCCTCCGATAAGAGCAAAGACACAAGTGGCATGGAAGAAACCGAGGGCAAAGAAGTGCATATTCCTAGGCTATGCATCAGGGGTTTTGGGATATAGGTTGTGGCGTACAGATCCGAAGTCACCTAAGTTTATTACTAGCAGGGATGTGACCTTTGATGAGTCTGCTATGCTCCGTCAGGGAAAGGAGTCTGTTGATGTTGATAGGGACCAGGATGTTAGCAAGCAGGTGGGTCTAGAGGTTGAGGCTCCAGAGACAGTGCGGGTTCAGTCGAGCCTGTTGAGGAAGAGGTGCAGGATTCTTTAGAGGAGGATGCACCTGAAGAGCAACGGTACAGTATTGTATTGCTACAGGTAGGCAGAGGAGGCAGATAAAACCACCTCAGAGGTATGGCTATGCAGATTTAGTTCATTATGCCTTGACTGTGGCAGAGGTGATTGTAAATCATGAGCCATGTTCTTATCGAGAGGCTATTTCTTGTAATGAATCTTCTCAGTGGGTGATTACCATGAATGAGGAGATTTAGTCTCTTCATAAGAAGAAGACTTGGGAGCTTGTGAAAGCACCACAGGGCCAGAAGATTTTTGGGTGCAAATGAGTTTACAAAAGGAAAGATGGAATCCCAGGGGTTGAAGATGCAAGGTATAAAGCACGTTTAGTTGCTAAGGGCTTTACACAAAGAGAGTGTGTTGACTTCAATGAAGTATTCTCCCCTTTGTGCTACGAAACTAGGCTATGAAAAGCATCGATAAATTCAATGCTAAGAGAAAGCCGGTATAGACGTTCCGATCAAAGTCTTCGATCCTTATTCTTCGCATCTCGTGTGAGACAAAGCCCTTCTTTCTTCGATAGAGGATTAGAAGGAAGGCCAGAGTTATCTAAAAGGGAGGTAGTGGGCCAAGACGACGAAAGTTTTGATTCAACAACTGATAACCCTGAAAGGCAAAGAAACTCGAACTGAATAAAAGTACAAGGCTGACTGACGATGAAAAAGGAAAGGAGTCTCTCTTGCTAGAGCGGTAGATAGCTTGACCAAAAGTCAACCTGGTTCCAACTATCTACCAGAAAGCCTTAAGCCCTTCTTGGCTTACCGAGCTCGATCGATATCACTCACTGGCCTTGGCTACTTTGTCTTAGCCTTAATTCCACCAGCATCTTTATTTCGTTTAGCGGGCCCCTCTTAAGCCTCTTCTTCTAGTCTCGAAGCTTGCTCTTGGAGCTTTCTAGCTACTGACCTCGCCTGATTCATCACTGTCGGAGCTCTATTAGTAAATTATGACTGCTGCGAAGTTTACTGCTACTGCTAGAGAAAGGAAATCATCCAGTTCAACTTCAGGGTCTCAGCCTTCTCCCATGCTGAGTCACAGGCAGCGCCTCGGAAAGCTGAAAGCCTCCCCTTCTTATAATGTCTGCTTTTGTGCCTTCGTCAAGCCCCTTCTCCTTAATCCCCTTCCCATTTTTTAGTCCGACAGGCCAAGTCATAGCCCTTTTTTTGCATTATCTTCTTAGCAATAAGGCCATAGTTTGAAAAGTTTGGCCTCCCTTCTGTAGAAAAAAGTTCCACCTTCAAAGCATATGTTTAAGTTGCCCTGTTTTATATAATGGGCCCCCTGCCCCCAGTCATTGGTACCACGAAGATAGCTCCCCCAGGTTTCTCAACTGACGAGTGGCACACCAGAGGTGATAGTGGAAGACCTACGCCTACGCGCATTGCCTGTTTACCCTATTGGGCCTCTTCTTCACTATCAGATGTGACGCTAATAGTGACCACGATGAGCTTTTCCTATTTTTAGCTGCCGGGAAAGGGCTTAGATCTCGGCGTTATGATAAATTTTGAAGGTCTTTTCCATTTTTATTGTGGAAGGCTCGAGAGACTTTGGGCTTTTCTTCATCCTTTTGCTCTTTCCTTAGCGCCCTCGCCATCAAATGCTTCTCTTGCTGTTGATGAAATGCCATTGCATGGATCTCCACCTAAGCCCACAAGAACGAGTTGAAGCCGATGATTTCACAAAAGCCATTTTCCATGCAAAGGGCTTATTCTGTTGAAACACTGTGCCACCTTCTTTCGACTATTGGATTAACTGGGATGGGATAAATACTCTTTCAACTAATTCAATCTCTGTCTCGACTGCCAATCCTTAGCCTGCAAATAGCCTATTCTTTGAAACATAGACAACTGCTCCTTCGTCGAACAAAAGCCCTTCTATTAAAATTAAAAATAACCGATTCTTTAGCGGTCTCAATGACAGCTATATTTCTAAACAGTGACTCCTGCTAACTCCCCGTTGAGGAAATTCATGTGCTTTCGGGAAATTGAACAATATTCCAAAAATCAAAAAGAAATTAAACCCCCAAAAGAGCTCAGGGCATGAGATGCAGCGGTTAGGTCCCTCTTGTCTTCTGCACCGGTTCCTGATTCAATTGCCCAAGAAAGAAAGGGCTATGCGAAAGGTTGCATCAATATTCCTTTCGGCGGGTAGTTTTCGTTGAGAGCGAGGACCGAACGGATGGAAGAGGCACGTGACTGCTTGGACGCTGGGGAATAGAGGAGGGTTTTTTTTCTCTTTGTGAATTCGAATAGAAGGTAATGGATAGTTATAATAAAAGCCCCTTCGTACTATATTTTCTAAGACGGCTTTTAACCTTATCTTGCAGGTGACGAACGATGGATGGTTCTAAATCTATCGCGAGGTAAAAAATCATGAGGATTTGATCAGCCCGGCTAAAACTTGCCTGTGTTAGCAGCCGGCTACCTTTTCCGATATTGGTAAGCAGAAGCGCGGAAGTGGTGGTCAAGTACAAACGATCTTTTTTCATCCTTAACGGGATGGTACTATACCTCTGGATCTAAACCAGAATCAGGGAAGACGATCCACCGATGCTGACCAACCACGGTGGGGTCTATTCCATACCATGCCCCCGGGAGAAAGTATAGTATAGTAAGGGCTCGCGCCTCTGGTGTCTGCTGCTAGGTCATACGTTCAATCGGGAGAGGTACACGCTTTCGGCTTTGAAGGAGTAGGCACCGTTGGAGCCAGGGCATTAGCCTTTTCTTCAACCATGTCTCGAAAGAAAGTAGCCAGGCTTCCTGCTATGAAAGTAGCAAGGTCAAGGGAAAAAAAGCAACTGGCTAACAATCCACTGAGCAAGATAGCTTCAATCGAGCATAGATTTCAACTCAAGAGTAAACGAGATCTATCCCACCTCCAACTCCAATGGAAACTCCTAGTCTTAAGCTTGACCTATCTAGCTTCAATCGAGATAGCATTTCACTAGGCAATCCAGTTGCCACTTCACTAGCAGCCACAAAGGGCGAAGGAAAGTCAGATGAACGAATGGAAGTGAAAGCTCGGGACCAAGGATTCTATAGGCTTGTAGCTTCTTTTCTTTGAAAGATAGATAAAAGGTCCTTTTCAAGGGTATTCGAAGTAAGACTCTAACAGCTTCCTCAAATGCAGAACAACCTATCTGCGAGATGAGTTCGTTGTTAGGGTCAAAACAATACCTCGTCCAAGGAAACCACAACGCGCCTAACCAATTAGCTTGTTGACGTCCACGGAACTGATTCCGAGACTCAGCAAACGGAATTAGCCCTTTTTTCTTTCTCCTTCGGGTAGGGTGAAGGGCATCTGAATGTAACGCTTCCTATAGTACTCTCTCTTTGACTTTCAGTCTAGTGCCAATGATGTGATGTATTATAATGAAACGATGTTAGCATATATAGTGTAATATGTTATGAAAGTAGGGCTTTCTACGAAAGATAAAGCGAAGAAGTATGTGAAATCGAAGCGCATTGGAATCATCGATAATATAGCTTGTGTGCCGCGAGTGATCAGTCTGCGCAAAGGCAGAATAGCGGATTGGCTTGTGATCATCTGAGAATCTTCTCAAATTCTCTGCCACTTCAGCGGCGAGATACGAAGAAGTTTACTAAATAGCCCCATAATGCAATCCTAAAAACCAAAGCTTTTGTTGGTTGCTTGCCCCTTAGTCTACCGACTGAAACAGTAAACGGAAGAGCTCGTTCCTACGGAACCCTTCATAAGAGCAAGACCAGGGAGTTTAGCTCACGCTCCCCATCGCATTATGAGTCTCCTTCACATCTGCACTGAAGACTCATCTAAAGGACCACGATCTTGTGTGACCCTGGAATGGCACTTAGGTAACAACTAAGAACGACGAATAATAGTATAGTAAGGGCCCGGTGTCAGCCCTGGACGCCGATGGTGATACTGGTTGGGTGAAGACCCTAATGGTGTGGCCGTGTACAACCGAATGGGTCATTTTATTCCCCCTATGTGACCGGGGACGTAGAAAAAGCCTGTGATGACAGTTGTATGTGAGAGCGTACCTTATGATGCCCACGGTAGTCCTAACCTCCAACCCTAACGAACCTAATTTTAAGACCAAGCTCATGAGTTTATTATCCTAGGCCGAAAGCAATTTATCGATAGTTTAGTGAGCCCCTAGTACCAACATCAGAGAGCTTGAACACGCTTTCTGCTTAAAGAAAGATTGCCATAGAGACGAACAGACAGGGGACAACTCTTTTTAAAAGAAGGAACCAAGGGATTCGATCAAAGAAAGAGAGAGAAGGGTTTGGAATTCTTAATCACAACACAAAGGTTAGGCTGGATTGAAATTGGCTTAGCGTAAACACCTAAGAGGAATCTGGGAAGAAATATAAAATAAGGATTTCCATGAATATGAGATAAAGTAGTAATTTTGGTCTTAGCCAGTGAATCTGAGCTGGTGGTCCCTTCTATGTATCGTGAGCAGTTGGCTATGGGACGACTTTGAAATTCATAGGCTTTTTTCCTGCATTGCTAGAGAACACCTTCTGATTCCGCTCCCAAATACTTCGTATCCCATAAGCTAGAACTCTTCAGTCACAGTGTAAGAATAAGAACTCGAAAGTCTGCTTTTACTGAAATTCAAATTAGGTTTAATAAGTCAGAATGAATTCCAACAGTATAGTATGGAACGAGTATAGTTGAAGAAAGGATATAGAGTGCTGGGAACCAACGGGGGATCGAGTGATAACGACAAGGTATCTTTGGAACGTAGCTTTGGTAGGAGTGACAAGTTCCGGTACCGCACCCAGCTCAATTGATAGATTCCGTTAGACTTTTCTAAGATCAAAAGAGAGCAAGAGAAGATGGTACCGCATGGCTTGTAGATAGATTCACAAGAGTCGGGGGCACAGCGGAGAAATAGGTAGTCCACTAATAGTCCGTGGATGCATAGCTATTCGTTCAGCCGCTCTCCCAAGCCCTTGATCTTATTACCCTCGCTAGCTTTATTGACTCCGATGCGATGAAATTGAGTTCGACAAATAGGGTGGAATTTCGTTTGTAAGAGAGAAATGGAAACTTGCAAGATTGAAAGGTGACTTTCGTGCATGACTGAGTTATAACTTATTATAAACCTTATGAGCAATCGAGGCCTTGCCGTGCAGCTCCGAACATTACTGAAAGGGCTTAGACCATCTGGTAACCGGCTTCGCGAGACCGCAGTCCACGCTGCATAGGTACACAGAAAGATGTATCCACCTCCGGCTAAGCTCATAGGGAGAGGATTGCTCTTCGAACTAGTGAAGAAAGACCGAAGACGTAATCTTTCTCACCTATGAAAAGTCTCTCGTCATATCATTAATAAGAAAGAAAAACTTACATTGAATTACCTCTTTTCCGCTCCTTGCTATGATAGTAGAGTCGGCTTTCCACAAAGCCAATCGACGGAAATCAAGGTAAGATCGATGTATGTAATTGAACTTGACCTCACCCAATCTCATAACCTTCTGGTTCCAGATGCTAGGTAAAGGAGCTGAAAGAGCAAAGCCGGAGAGGGGCAACTAAGAGGAGCAAAAGGTTTGATCACTGAAATGACTGAATTCCCTTACAAATAGGTAGGCTTGAAGATGCTCTAGTTGATAGACTGAGGAGGTGCGGTGCTGTGTTTGGCTATCGAGGAGATTGGCTCAGGATTCGACACTCGCCCGGCCTAATGGTTGCGGGAGCATCCATTTCCCCTCAATGGTTGTGCCGGCTTTTTCGCTCGATGAGTGAAAGAAAGATATGGCTATCTTTATTCCCCATCATATTTATTCGCGCAATTCGGAAGTAGGGATGCTTGGCAGAAGCGAGGGGGCCATCTAAAAGAATAAAAGGGTGTCCTCTCTCTACTCTCTCTGTCTGTTAGCGTGCTCCTCTCCTACTTCTAGCCTACTTTTTTTTAAACGTCAGTCTCGGGTGGACGAAGTTGAGCTCGTCTGGGCCAACACTTAAAATCAAGCATAACTACTGTGCGTTAAGCTTCTTACGAGTCGATTTTCTAGCTTTTAGATGAGTCCAGTCGTTAAGAAGCTAAGGAAACTCAAGTCGTAAAAGCCTATCTATGTAGCCTCTTTCTTTAAAGCAGGATGTAAGGCGTAAAGCGTAAGAACTGGATTTGGTTGTATCGCTTTCCCGTTAGGCTAATAAAGGTAGCGTTCTGCTATGTAGTAAGGACCAACTGAAGTAGGCAATTTATCTTTGCCCGGCAGTATGAGCCTTCGCCACAGTGAGCACTTTGGGCATTCGAAGGAGTTGGTCTCGGTTTCCTCCTTCCTCTATCGACTTCGGCTTAGGATGCCAGATCACCACTTGAAGGTACGCACCAGAAAGTCCTCTACTGAATTCTGTATTTCATCATCGCAATGAAAGCAATAAGGTGCTCGTATCTCTCCTTTCCTGTTTAGGGCTAGCTAGATAGAAATCAAAGAAATCCTTTCCTGCCGTCCTATCTCTTATGGTTAATACCTTTCTGAAGATCCCTTTTTGGCAAAGAGGTCGAGGCTGCTTTTTGAGCTCTTTTTTTTGTTTCCTTTCTTCGGCGTAAGGATTTGAGTGAGGAACTTTACTTGGAGGCAAATAGGGATTTAACCTAGACTATATTGAGCCAGCGCTTTAAAGGGCCCAGGGTTTACGACTTTTATAGGAATTTACCCTAGCCTCTCAAATGAGCCCCTACCTAGTAAAAAATGAACTGTTTAAGCTGTGCAGTGCTCTACCCTTGAGGATCTCCACTAAAATAAAAGCTGTTTAAGCCACGGAGAACTCTCTCTTAACTATCAGGCTAGCTAAACTCCTGTTTCTCCGCCTTAAAGATTGCCTTAGAGATGGATTGTTAATCTCGTAGCACGTTCGAGATAGGCAGGTCGGTCGGGCATCACATACGAATTGCCAACACATCCCATAGTTTTGAAGGGGGAGACGCCCGGTTCCTACTAACTGAACACAAAAAATTATTTATTGAAAAGGAACTCTGAAAGCATACTTTCGGGGGTTCGTCTTCTCCTTTCTTTAGTGAAGGCAGGCATCCGAAAAGGTCTATGGACTTAGGCTTAACCACTCCTGTTGTGACGGATTCGGACGTGGATACGGATGCTCACTCGGTTTCGGACTGATGGACGGACGATTGCCGATAGAATCCAGAGAATCATGGACAGGCAAAGTTTGGTATTTGACGAAGATCTTTCTATCAATAGATAGGATTTAGTGTTCGATATAGGGGCTGTCTTGCTGCCTCTGCTCTTTGGCGCTCGGGATTCAATTCAAGAACTAGTCACTCACCGTCTGATTCACGCGGATCAGAGCCATCGAGTCGATAATAACAGTTCTTCGGTGCAGCTCTGACCCTACAGCAAGATCACAGCTTGCCGCCGTTAACTATCTAGTTCAGGGGACGAGTCTCTTAACGCGATCTTCTTACTTATTATTAAGCCCGCTTTTGCGTTGCCGAACTCTTCTTGTATTCGCCATCAGGTGAAGGAAGGTTTTGATCCTTTGCCCTCAATCAGGTCGAGTTAGTTACACCGGATCGGGTCTTCCGTCTGTCTATTTGGCGATTAGTGTATTGTATCCTGCTAGTAGGAGTCTCTGCTATGGCGCTATCAGAAGGAGCAGCAGTTAGCTTGTAACTTATTCTCCCTTTTTCGCTCTTAGTTTAATAAAAGGGCTATTTAGCCTTCCCTTTCTTAGAGTGTTCCGTCGTTCTGAGCTAAGATTAAGATGGGGAAGCAAGGTTTTCATGGGATCTAGCCCAAAATGGGGAATTGCTTATATAGAATAGATCCGCCCTTTAGTCTTTAGTGAGGACACCTCCCCGGTTCTCCGATTGATTGCCTACGAAATGGGGACAGGGGCACTCAAGAGACATAGTCATTCTTCACCCAGGCCTATCTTTCCTTCGCGTCTGCCTATCTATTATGAAGTAGGGACCTCTCAATAGAAGTGGGGGCAGGACATCTTATTCAAGAACTGATTCTTTCAGAGAATCGCTTGTGTACCCTAATCGGTTCTTCCTTCTCTATCCAATCTCTCTTAGAGCAGGAAGTGGTTCATCTATAGGCAGTCTTTGGGGTTGAGCCCCTTCCCCTTTAATATATGGAGTCCTGACATTGGAAAAGCAGATTAGTCAATCACAAGATCGAGCTCGGAAACACCTGCTTTTTGTCCTGTTGACTGTCAGTCTCATTCCTGTTCAACTCAGTAAGCTTGAACGAAAACAATTCCAACCTTTCTGACGCGAGTGGTTGATGCGCGAGCTGAGTCTAAGACCCTAGATTGAAAGCTGCCTTCTCCCATATAAAATTGGTTACCTGAATCGGTGAATGAGCTAGAACAGATAAAAGATGAGAATGAGAACTCTGAGAATGCGCTTGCTGATGATGAACACTCACCCGATCGAGATGTTAATTCATATCTTTGAATTCCATCAAAAAGTAGAATTTGGTTTGTGCCATCATTGGACAGATTGATTGAGAGATGGAGCGAGCTCAGTTCAGTCAGACTGTCACATCTCTAAAGAAGGCTCTTTCGAATCAACTGATGTGAGACTCAAAAACAGATCGGGGATCAGGATTGAATGAGCACTCGGCTAAAGGCAAAGCGCCTTACTTGAACCTTCCATTGGGACTAGCCCATCATTAGGACTTGGTGGCATCGAAAGGCCTGACAACACTAAATCTAAAAGAAAGCGGACAACCTTCGTCGCCCTACTCGCATGGGCACAACAACACCGGGGTCGAAGTCCACCATTCCCCAATCAGTTTAACATTTGGTTACTCAGGAAAGAGAATCAAACTGTAGAAGGATATCCCAGAGGAGCAAAGGACTCTCGTTCGTTCTTCGTTCCGTGATACCTTTTTCAATATCATATCAATAGCGCCCGAGGGCTTGAGATCCTTCCTCGTTAAAACATAGGTTACTAGCAATCGAGAGCGAGGAAAGCCCTTCTTTGAAGTAGAATTCGAGTTATCAGCTGTGAAACCCAATCAATCTGTGTACTCATAATCAGGTCACACCAATCAAGGTGGATCTCTCCCCGAAGTCGCCTTTTATCTGTCTTTCAAATGTGATCCAATTGTCTTGTCTGAAAAGAATGGAAAAGAAGGCTGACCGATCCCTGTTTACCAAACCAAGTAGGTCTTGAGCAGAAGCATCCGATGATCAGATCTCAGTCTATCGATTCTATGGCCAGTTCCATCTATAAGAATCTCGAGTTTAAAGCATCTCACGTAATCGGGTTCTAAAAGAGAGTAGATATAGTCCCGTCAAACAACATAGGGCTAGGAAGAATGTACCGAGACATCATACTAGCCTGAATGCAGCCATACTGGAATAGAAAGATTTACTATATGGGGAGCCTGCGTCTTCTTCCTCGATCTCGATAAAGTAATTGAATTGAAAATCCCTCCTCCGAAGCTCTTCTCGTAGCAGGGTCAAAGCTCAGTCAAGACTAAGTCGACTATCCTATCTCTTCCGGATTTTATCGCTTGCAGCTCTTGTTTGTTAGGTCATTTCTGTCTGCGATCGTGCCTAGGCGAGCAGTTCCTGAGCAGCTATCTCCGACCAAGCACTCTAGATTTTTTGGAAATAAATAAAAGTCGTGGTTCGGTTTTTTCGTATAGAAATGGATCGCCCTTTCGTGTACTGCGGTCACCCACCTTCTATGAGATTGGATGGGTATTCCCTTCTCGAGACTCTTTCCTACGGGTGTTTTCTCATTGGCCCCAAATCTCATTCTCCAACCTGCCTTTCCGCAGTATTCAAATCCTTCACCTACTCCTATGGAGCTACTTTGTTCCAGTCACTAAGCGTTATCCCTTTAGTGCGCTTTTAGCTTCTCGATGGAGTTGGCTTCCATTTCCTAGTGGCAGGACATCTTATTGCACAACCGACTATCTATTAGTAAGTAGTTTCCTCGAACCCCGTTCACTCTGGTAACTCCGACGACAGGCAAGGGCCATTCAACGAGGGAAATAGACATAGATAGAGTATCGGCACATTCAGCGCCATAATAGTAGTCTCGCAAAAAGGTCGGTTCGTGGAATTTTTTCATAAATTCGTATGGCAGAATGACCTGGGACCGGTAAACCAGGCAAGCTGGGGCTACTTCCTCGGAAAAAAGACAAGAAAACAAGAACAGAGCATTCGCGTCCCATTTTACGAAAAACAGATATTTTCTCTTATTGCGCAAAATAGGACGAGAATAGATCTCACCCCACATCTCGAGGAAAGAGCTGCAGACCCAGGGCATCGTTCTTCTTTATAGTAGCAGGACATCTGATTCAACAACCGAATTCTATTACCTCTTTGTACTGAAACGTGATCCCAGTTGCCTACAACCCCGGGGTTGGTTCTAAGAGTAAAGTTTGTGTAAGTACACCCATACGGGTATCTCCCTAACTGAAGGATTAGCTTATTGAGGCTTTCTCGGAAGTCCCCCTTCTTTTTGAGCTTTTTCCCGCAGTGTCTGGTGTTGGAGTTTTTCGTATCGAAATGTATGCGCCTTCTTTTTACTTAAAGTTGAGGTAAGGTGCTGACAAACACAAGCAAAGGGTTCTGGAATTGTAGTACATAAACGAAAGGTAGGCTAAAGGGTCAATGACCAAACTAGCAAAAACGAAGACGTGACTGAAAGCCCCCGGAATAAGGCATTATACGGAGAGATTCACCTACGACCCCTTTCTCGCTATCTAAAGGGGGGGAGTGAAGGCCCCCAAAGCGTGATAGCTTAAGTCGACTTCGAGCTCGCCAAGTTAGCTTTATTTTCCTGCGCCCGCTAGATCGTACTAATCAGACTAATCAGACGTTAGCCTTGAGTCTGCTGGGTCTTCCTTGTACTGGAATGGAAGTGTAGATATGTTGCGCCCACCCGAAGTTATTCTATTATGAATTGTCGCGCCTTCGAGTTCAATAAATTTAAATAAGGTTGAGTTCCTTCGCTCCATTCCGAGCTGCTATCTCCGACCGAGATTGCAGGTTTTAACTAATATATTATTTGAAAGTGAAATTTAAATCGAAATAGCGTATGAAATCCCAAACAATGCCCAAAGACTCCCATGCCTTTCTTGGTTGGACCAACCCAACCGGCGATTTCCGTCTTCCTGAATTAGGAGAGCAAGAACAAGTCTCTCTTTTTTTGGGGGGGGAGCAGAGCAGTCACCCAAACAATGCCCAAAGACTCCCATGCCTTTCTTGGTTGGACCAACCCAACCGGCGATTTCCGTCTTCCTGAATTAGGAGAGCAAGAACAAGTCTCTCTTTTTTTGGGGGGGGAGCAGAGCAGTCAAAGAATGAAGCAAACAAAATGATTGTTCTAGAATGGCTATTCCTCACAATTGCTCCTTGTGATGCAGCGGAACCATGGGAGAGCAAGAACAAGTCTCTCTTTTTTTGGGGGGGGAGCAGAGCAGTCAAAGAATGAAGCAAACAAAATGATTGTTCTAGAATGGCTATTCCTCACAATTGCTCCTTGTGATGCAGCGGAACCATGAGCAATAGGAAGAGGAATCATTTCAAATGATGCACGAGGGCTGTCGGTAACAGCGCTATGGAACGACTCCACCAACCCAACTCAAATCAGGTCTGGCTTTGGAAAGAGACTGAACTGATGGATTAGCGAAAACAGTTGATTTCTAGGTGCAGCTCTGTGTCTTCGTTTCCCCTCTCGCTCTCTCTAGTCTCCAAGAACTGTCCTTCCATACGACTGATGTTCACCTTCTTCTATTATGATTTTTTCTACTTGATTGAGTTTATATCAGAATAGAAGACGATGTTCATTGGATGACTAGTATCATATAGGACGGAAGTATCAAGTAAAGTATGGCAGGATAAAGCTAATCAATGATCTAAGGTGTAAGGTGACATATACTCAAGGCAAGCGCTTCTTCATGTCTCAAGTGCAAATGGGGAGTGCCAGTTGACAGGCGGTCGGTTAGTGTCGATTGGGTGTACAGAATTCCCGGGTTCAGTTTCAGCCAAAGTAGCACTCGCCAGAAAAGTCTTCCAACTAACAATTTGGTTGGAAAGGGGGGAAAAGGGACTATTCCAGCACTCGTTCCAGCCAACCAACAATCAAGTCTGGTCCTTCGGGTGACGAGTACGGACATTCAGGGTAGACGGAAGAAGTCAATAAAGGAGCACTTCCAATAGTGCCAGCTAGACTCACCTTCTTTCGGCCGTGTGAAGACCACCAACCAGCCCAGGAATGGAGTTCTTAGGGGCCGTATAAAGAACCGCAGGAATTTCAAGCATAGAAGGGGGGTTACCCTTTCTTTTTGGTCACATTCTCCATTCATCAACAAATGGACTTCAAACTCCAACTTGACTCGGGGACAAAAATCCCAGGCATACTACTTTTCATAGGCTGAATGCCACTTGACTATCAGGGGAGTCGCGGAAAGGAATTCGAAAAAGAGGTAAAGTCCCAAGAACGGCAGGAAATGAGAGCATTGATTCAAATTCTATTCTTGATTAGATAGAGTAGGGAAACTGGCAAGGAGTTCCCATTCTGACTGAGTCTTGATCCCATTCTATCTCTCCTTTTTGAGGGAAAGAGCGGGGTGGAATGAAACATTCTATAATGGATTCTTTCTCCACTTCTTCCACTGAAACCTACCTCTCTTCATGAAGTTCAGTAGCTGAAAGAGAATCAATAGAAACCAGAGACAGAGCTTAGTTTAAAAAGACTCTGGTCAGACTGTCGAATCCAATAGGGAAGAGTCCAGCAGTCAGCCATTCAGCCCTTTTTTAAGGGAATTAATGGAGTAAGGGATCACATTCGATGAGAACAACCAGAAGCCCATAGGTGGAAGGTGCCGGTGGAATGAAAGGAAGAGGGAAGATTCATTCTTTCAAGAGGCAAAAGCCCCTTTAGCGGTCTCAGATGAGCTTTCCTAATGCCTTCATGGTATGGTGGGAAACTGCTTTTGAAGAGATCCACGACACGAAGCGGAAGAGCTAAATTTCAAAGCGGCTTCGGAGCGCAAGGAGAGGGATGGGGAAGCCCCAAGCTACGCTAATCGAACAGACCTGACAGACTCTACTTCGCTGACTAGACTGAATAGCGCCAGAGTTGGACTTGAATTTACCTTCTCGCAAAGGAAAGAAGCGCTATGAACCTTCCCTAGATTCTTATCTTAAGCAAAGATGCGCAAGCTGTCTCTATTATACGTCACCGAAAAGACATCCCGCGGAACAACCAAAGAAAGAAAGCCATTTCTAATAGAGGTGCCTACGCGTCTTGATGGAGGGGCGATCATAGGTTCACCTAGACAAGAAGGTGGCAACGGGAAGCAACGCAAAAGCTCAATCCAACATACCTTGCAGACTAAAAAAACTGGATGAGGGTTGGGAGTTTGACAACTTCCTTTCTTTCAGCAGTTCCCTGCCAATCGAAGACCTGAATGTAGCAGCTCCAACACTAGTAGAGGAGCGGGGACATCTCAAAGTAGCCTAGGGGCCAAAAATAGAGAGTTTTGAAGGGAATTGCACAGGAATGCTAGACTCAGTCCAAGCACGAGAATGCCAATCAACTGTAATGGTAGCTCAACCAAGGACTCTGAAAGCACTTTTTCCAGCACTTGTGCCAACCAACCCAACAAAGCAAGCCCTTCTATTGGATACGAGATTGCAACCATAGCCATCTTGATTCGCGGAGCTTAGGGAGAGCAAGCAAATGGAACTTCACATACCAAATTTCTGGAGTAGCCAGAAGCAGTTCCTCAGAGGCTAGGGGTGAAAACTATTAAAGGAGCTATCACCGTCTAATCGTATAAATAAAAACAGACAAGAACTGGACTGATTTACCTCGGGGTTACTTTCCGAGGAAGGGCTTCGGTAAGGAAGCGTAGCAGCATCGGGGGAGTCCTATTAAACCTCTATTCCATCAAGAAAGAAAAGCAAGGCGCACTAAAAGCAGGTCTTTAAGAAACCAACCTGAAAGTAGGAAACTATCCTTGGGATTAGATTTCCTCATAGGCCAGCCAGGAGAAAAACCGCTTTCCAAAGAGATTCATGAGTTCCAACTCTTCCTTTGAAGGCGGAAGGCAATGCAAAAGAGAAAATAAGCAAGGGTATTTGACTCAGAGACAAGCGGAGAATACTATTTGAAGGAAAGGTAGTCCGGCTTAATTTACTAGTCATAACAGGTCAAAGCCCAATCGAACAGACCCTGCCTACTCCTAAGAGACTGGATGAGGGTTAGGGAGAACAGGCTAACCGGATCTCCTATCTATCATCGATTAGCGAGAAGAAGGAGGGGCTGAGAAAAGACAAGAAGGTCCCCGAAAAGAGGAACCGGAGAGGCAAGGCTGGCTAGGAGTGAAAGCGATCGACCATAGTGATAGTATGGACCACTGACTATGAATGGAAAGGAGGTTAGTTTCCCATATTCCTACAATTAGTTCCTATGAGGTTCAGGTCCCAGGACAATGAACATCGGGAGATGAGCCTACAACCAAACAGGAAAGCGCTTGAGAACGAGAGTGCCAGCTAGGTGAATGAAATCTTCTATCATCGGAAAAGCGGTTCCTAGCCTTTTAAGTAAGGCGCACCGCTTTCAGCCAAGTTGAATTCTTTCAAAGAAGTCGGTTCAAAGGAAATCGCTTGCTTCACCTTATTTAGTCTCCTTTTAGCTTCTTTAAACACAAGACAGAGTGTTAGGTCTCACAGTCCCAAGCCAAACGAAAGGGAAGGCTTGTTTGCAAGCGCAGGTTAGCCTTTTCAGTCCGGTTTCAGCCCTCGTGATCGAGCTTATGATTGTAAAGAAGACCTAGTCTGATTCACGTGCAAAAACCTAATAAGGGACTAATCCGCAAGGGACTAAGCGCGAGGCACCTCTTTGTTAAAATAAATCCCCCTCACAGCCTATGAGATAGGAGCTTGCATTCTATGTATGCCATCTGCATTCCCTAATCCTAATCTCTCTAAGGCGCAAAGCCCTTCTTCTTTGAAGATGGAATGGGTTTAATTAGGGCAATCAGGTGAATCTCGAGCCTTAGGGCAATGTATTCAACCGACAGTACAAATGTGATGCTTCCAGCTTGAAGTCGACTGAGGCACGGCAAAAAGTAAACCGGGGATTTTTGGCATCAATCCCATTCGTACCATCTCAACCTCCTGCTCTTCGCCCAAGGAATGCTTACCGAAGCCCATATCCGTTAACTGCTCGGAAATAGCCATATGTCTTTGCCTTGTCCTCTAAAGAAAGACCAGTGCCATCCCCTCTTCCTCTTCTAGAACAGTGAAAGCCTTTTCTTCTTCACGTGAACAAGCCATTCTTGCAGCAAGAGCGCATTCTTCCTTTATTGATTCAATTCCTTCTCTCAGGTCAGCTTTGTGGCAGGTCAACCTCTTGGATATCACTCCTCTTGGCCTTTGTTTGCTCTATCGCACCATATTCAGGTGTGGTGGGCAGCAGAGCAGGTGTTACCTGGGTTCGCTTTTGATGGGTACGCAGTACTAGGTGATGACGTTGTCATTGCTGACACATCAGTAGCTGCCATGTATGAAAAGGGTTTGAAGAAATTGGGGGTTTCAATTAGTTATCAAAAGTCCCTCATTTCTCAATCTGGATCGGCCGAGTTTGCGAAGCGGTTCAGGGTACGTTCTTTTACTAAGGATTTTTCTCCTGTGTCAATCCGAAACCTCATGAACTCATTCCACCCGTTTTGACTGATGGCAGTCCATAACGTATACTCATGCAAGAGGTTTTCAACCTTGTGCCGAGTAGGTGGGATGGGCTTCCGCCAGCTTGCGCGACTTGACCATAGGTGTAATGCGCATTTTGAGCGCATATGGTCTATGTACATGAAAACAAGGATGCCCTTTGGTTAGGGAGAGGGAGACCTATTAACCCTTACCTGAAGGGGGCTATAATAGCCTTCCTCCGTTCGGAGATGCGGCCTCCTCAATTAAGCCTGATTCCTGACGAGCTGTTCGAAGCTCCCGGGATGAAAGACTTCCTTGAGTGGTCTGTATTGAGGGCATGGGTTAAGAGTTGGCTACGAGACTGTCGATGGTATTATGGTACCGCTTTGGATCCCATGGTGACCATTGAGCAGTTCTTTGATGCTCCAATTGTAAATCGGAAATGGAAGGTTGATCGTACTGACCCTGAGTTGGTGCGATTTGGCCTGATGTGGAAGGTTTATGATATGGTTGCGTTAAAGGGTCTTGACTTCCAGGTACCAGGATCACAGGCCAGTTTCACCCTATGTGGTGAAGCTTACTTGCTTGGTGGGATGTCTGGTACGAAGTTTCTAGTCTGTGCTCGGGGTTGTGACCAACCTCGAGCTGGAAGGGGTGTTGTGTGTCCTGGAACAACTTTCTTTGACACCGACACTCCTAAACGAACCATCCTGAAAGATGGGTTCTAAACCTAGTTTTGCAACCTCTAAAGAGAAAGCCATGGTCAAACGCTTAGCAACCCGTTATGTTCTGTTAGCTAATGTCCTGTATAAGAGATCCTTCGATGGAGTCCTCTTGCGTTGCCTTGACGATGAGGAGGTAAAGGGCATCCCCGTGGTAGAAAGAAGCCCACGCTGGTGTCTGTGGAGGCTTTATAGGGAGTTGGGGGTATGCTAAGAAAATCCTACGGCAAGGTGACTACTGGCCTACCATGGATGAGGATTGTCACGACGTCGTTAAGAAGTGTTAAAGATGTCAAACTCATGCTGATCTAATTCACGCACCTAAGACCTTCACTCTTTACATCCTATGAAATAAACCCGCCCTTTCCAGCGGGTGAAATTGAATGCATTTTCCACCCGGGTGAGCTCGTCTTCATTCTTTTGGGTGGCCTCGCGTCGAGGGGGATACAATTGACTGTCTCGAACTGATACGATAGGAATTGAAGTCCCGACTCTACATGCTGTACAACTTCTACCTTTCTTGAGCCCACTTCTTCGTCATCAGCCAAGATAGTGACTAGCTGGTCGTCGATAACGAACTTTACCCTTTGGTGCAGCGTAGATGGGCCTTATGGGGAAGGGCCTTGCTGAATGGAGCCAAAGTATTCCCAATAGGAAAGTGAACGATGCCTCGATATCTACCACATTCAAACTGATCTTGAACTGGTACGGCCCGATCCCCCTTTACTTAGTAGGGCTTGAAAGGCTTGACTATAAGCCCACTCCCCAGGATTACGTTAAGAGAGCAGGGAAGATTAGAAAAGCAAGAAGAAATGGGGAGCCCGACCCGTGCGATCTTATGCCGCCCCCACCACCTCTCTACACCAGCTTCCCGATCAAAGGAGAAAGCCTATCTTACCCGCCTGAGTCTGAAAACCCCGTGTCAACCCCTCCCCAGCAAGATAGGGCAATTCATCCCCCCATGAATCTAGTTCTGATGCGTACTGCGCAAAAAGACTCCTCTGGTCACCTTCTTATGGCCTGCGCTCCAGTTCACCTGTCTCAAGAAGTAGCATTGGATGCTTCCTGTAGCCAATCAAGCCTTTTCAACTATCTCAAATGTGTTGATACGTGATCCCCCTAAAACTCTTGTTTGTTTTAATGCCCACAGATCCGCATGCACAAGTCTTTTTGGCACAGATAAGACTGATGGCAAATATCGTATGGCTTGAAGTGAATGAGAAATGATTGAACTTCTGCTTTCGCGTATTCAATCTCTTTTGTCAGAGATTACCGGGTTTTTGATTACAGAATCCCAGGAATAGCGGGACAGAGCCTTAGATCCCCATCATCTTAAAGTAGATCTTTGTCCAATACAATAGAAGTCAACCACATTGAATCGTAAACATACCGCTACGCCCCTTTCAATTCAAAGAGATGGAGGACGGCTCATTAAAGCTCTGAAAGAGGCATTCGTAGAATGTGATTCACCCTTCATAAACTGCTTTCAGTCCTCCAGTAGATATTCTAAATGTGTATCGCCTTACTTCGAATTCATAAGCTAATAAGATCTTTGTCGATTCGCCGATGTCCTTTTACTGATCTATTACGGCCTGCATTCCACGAATCTAAAATGAACATGCCTTTCTCACAAGCGGGAAAGATCGCTACGTTCAAGCTTGAGTAAAGCTATGAGTTCTTTCCCATGGAATTGATTTTAGCCCTTAACTCAATATAGGTCACTCACTCCGGAAATAGAACAATCAATCAAGATGAACTAGTACAGGTAGCTCTTCTTAAGGGTAGGGATGGCACTCAATAGCTATTCCTCTCAAATCAAAGCTTCTCCTTTTGTTTTGAAAAATTCTGCTTAGTAGGACCAGGGGAACTTTTACAACTATGAATCGCATCTCTCAAGAGCGCTACGCACCTCTTTTAGTAGGGTATGACTACGAAAAGAGGAAGAAGTCGAGCTAGAAGAAAAATTCCCGCTGCTGGCAATAAGCTAATAGATGCCGAGAATCGTCACTCTAATTATGAACTCTAGGCTTTCTTGCCCATAGTCTACCGCTTCGCTCCTTACTACAGGAAGAAGATTACTACCAACATCAGTGTACCGGCGGAAAAGAAGATAGCTAATTACATCCTTGCATATGTCATTTCATAATAAGTTAAGTAGCTATCCCCGATCCAGAAAGTGGTACTATAAAAGCGACTAAGTAGTAACTCCGAGCCAAACGGTACGACTATTTCCAAGGTAGAAAGCGAGAGTCGAGTTCCAGGCCCATCATCCCGCCCGAAAGAGAGAGGGAGCACAAGAACAAGAGCCAAGACCCAGCCCAAGGGGGAAAGAATGTCAAAACGAGATCCACTCAACAGGATGCGAAGAAGACTAAACAAAAGCAAAACTGGAAGCGAAAACGACCACTGCTGACCCCGGAGAAGGCAAAAGCAAGCAAAACTGCAGCGGAAAGGACAAGAGCAGGCCCACAAGCAAAAAATGATGCCAGGGGAGACAGATGCCAAACCAACAGAGGGACAAAAGACAGAGGAAGGCTCAACAAAACAGAATTGGGAAGAAAAAATAAGTCAACCCGCCAGGGAGGGAAGAAGACTGACGAACACTCACCCAAACCAGTCAAGTCAGAAGGAAAGGCATATCCGAAAAGTCCTACAGCTTCAACAGCACCAGAAATGGGCTCGTGTGTTTGGCGTCTTACGAGTGGGCAGATAAAGCGCGTACCTGATAGAATTTTCTAAAAAAGAGGCAGACGACTCAGTAAACGCTGTACACCAAGAAGTGCCCTTTGTTGGGCGGATGATGCACTCAGGAGTAAGTTTACATTCAAATCAATTCCAGGCATCTCCTGTTATGCCAAAGCCCTTAGTGGTGCACTATCGTGCGCCTCTTACTCAGCCGCCAGTTGCTCCTAGGCCAGTCAAAATCCAAGTTCCTGGCAAGTTTTAATACCGGAAGTACGATTAACCAAGCGAGTCCCACAGAGAATTTCCCGCTACCCCGCTGGTGGACAATCCCGAAGGACATTCAATGGGTTAGATGACCACATATGACCACGCATATTGAAAGAATAGCTTGTCAGAATCCGCTGTTAGCCTTTCGGAATAGAATAGGCTATTTGAAAGGCTCGGTCTTGATGCCTACTGCCACATATGACCATTCCCATGAGCAGTTAACGGATATGGGCCACTTTTTGCAGGATGGAGCTTTTAAGCCATTCGAACTTCTAGCTATGCCATTTCTCCCGGGAATTCGCTTTCTTCTTTGATCACTTGTCTGACTGACTGGCATGACTTCTTTAAGAAGCACTCATTGATTTTGCACCGGAAAAGCGGAACTTGAACTTCTCACTCGAGCATCTGACTCATCCCTCTCGCGAGCAAGCAGGCTTGAACCGTTCCTATCTCCAACGTAAGCGCTAGGCCCATGAAGTCAGTCCTTCTATGCCAGTAAGTCAGTTCTTTGATCAAACCTTTCTCCGTCTAGCCCCCTGCTTAACGACCTCAACTCTTGGTATGTCTACCGAGAAAAGGAAAGTCTTATCTCAACCAACTTGAAGTCAAAGCTCTAGCCATATGGGGCGTCCGGGCTAGAAAGAGCCCTGGCGAGGGGGAGTAGTAATCTCCCAGTCCCTGATCGTCATATTTGATGTGATGGGACCCCTGAGGCAACACACTGGCACCAGATATGGTGTGCTTCCTAACAGGGGCATGCGGTATCACGCTTGGCTCGAGAGACCTCACTCCGCTGGTCATGCGCAGTGATCGACGGAGACTTCTTGGTCAACAATATGGGGGGCGCACTTACCATCTGCTCCCGTCTCAATGTGCCACGTCTATTTGCTGCCTTTAAGAGCTTCCTTCTCTGACCCTGCTGCATTGCATTGCTAGTCTTGGCGACGTCCCCGGAAAAGAAGCATCGTCTCGTATTGATACATGCAAGTCGGACTATCCTTTCTAAAGAAAGAACTCCAGAGGCCTAGTAAAGTAAAATTGCTATCTTTAGGTGGATGACCTATCGAGAGAGTACCTAACCCGGGCTATCAACGTGTATCGAGAGGGCCTATGGAATGACTGGGCGTAAAGGGAAACACTCATAGAAAGAGAGTAGGGGCTTAGTCTTTTGATTAGACAGCTGCCCGCCTAGCCCCTTCGGCGGAACTTTCTTATCTTAAGATATTTCGAGTTAGCATCTCACTTTTTCTCTGACTTATGACACGAAAATAGCCTATTCTATACCAGCTGATATTGAAAAAGAAAGATTGGTCGTCGGTAACATCAGATTCATAGCGGTACTTCAACCACTCTTTGAGCTGTTGATGAAAGCTTTCCGATTGATCCTGAACTCGTGTTGGGAGAGTTAAGAATAGCGTTCTTGCCTCATCGAACTAAAACTAAGTGCTTCGGATCGTGTGGTATAAGGTGGTCCTTTCTCTTAATCGGTAGGGACAGTGGAATGAAAAACCATTTCTAGATATAGATAGAGATAGTTTCACTTGGTCAACTAAATCGAAAAGGTAGCTAAACTGCTCTCAGTGAACTTAAAGCGAGACTTCTGATCACTAGCGGATCATCGATGATGTGAGATGAGATGGAGTACTTACCACGGTTGTAGAACAGTGCTCTACCTGCTCTTGAAGCAGTCTATACCAGACCGAGGCCTCCTTCGTTAGACAAGACAAAAACACGGTGTGACTAAAGCGAGCTCCCTCAACTCAAAGGCTGGGTCAATTGATGTTAATGCAGGGATGATAGAATGGCTGCTAGAAAGAGATCATAACGAGCACACCAGCATCACGAGAGGTTTAAAGATACTCGACTGTTAAGGAGAGGAAAGAAGGGGGGGGCACTTGTTCACCTCCGAGGTCAAGATAGGAAGATAATAAAATGGCACAGGATCGAACGAAGCTTTGACTCTATTTGCCTCTGCCATATGGTCTTAGATAGCAGTCGATGGTTTAATCAACATCATGTCTTCCGAAGTCCCGTCTTCCGATGACCACAACCAGCCCTTTTTCTTTTGATGGTCTAGGGTGGCCCCATTCCGCCTTACCTTACTAGGCCTCTCGGAAGCACTTCTGATTCGCCTTTACTAGTCAAGTTTCGTATTCTTCTTCTACCGCAAATAGAATACACAACTCCTCGAAGGCTCTTGAATAGGTTTCGACCAAAGAAAGGCCTAGGCTAAGGTTCCTAAGGCCCCCTTTTTACAAATAAAGGCACTAACTCTAACGGCGTACCTAGAAAAGATAAGTTTGGTTATTACTAGACAGCACCTCAGCTCTCTGGGTCCCTGTCCCTCTCTTGCTTCCCGAGCTAGTCTATCTTCTATTCGGGTCAGCCAGATTACCTATCGCAGGAAATCGCTTTTTCGTCGTCGCTTCCCATTAAGTTGGACTAGCTGCTCCTCTACGGACTAGTAAGGCGTAGTTAATTAGTTCTCTCTTTTCTTTCTCGCCAAGGGACTCGCTAAGGTGCCAGTTGTTATAGTGCTTGATTTGAATAATCAGTAAGATAGTTGTTCTCTTTCTGACTTAAGAATAGTAAGTCAAGGGAGTAAGAAAATACTACTCTTACTAGTCGAGTGTGATAATAGAAACTTTGATACACATCTGATGGACTTAGTAGTTACTTGTTCTATTTCTTCTTCCTGCCTCTAGCCGGGTTGGTCTGAAAGTCCCTCTTCTGGGCGGAAGGATTGGTCATGGGCGGCGGTCAGGGCAAGGATGAGCCCGGCCACTAATCGGTGATCAGGTTATTTGAGTGAATAGGTTTATAAGGCACTTCGAGAAGGCGACTGGTATAACATATTATAGGAAGAATAAAAAGCACTGCAACTCCTTTTTCGGGTTGGGCTTTCAGTCGTTCAGCGGCCCCCTCTTGAGACAAACTGCGGCGGCAACCTTCGTAAGCTAGACCTTAAGTTACCTACGTCTGAAGCAAGTGGAAATCTGTCTTTCTTTCGACAAGGGCGGCTTGCTTCTCCCCCTAATCCATGATAGATCGAAGGGGAAGAAAGCCAATAACTCTGGAATTAAAGGCCAAGGAGATGGGAAGAAGGACTGCGCCCGAAAGCACGGGATGAGACTTTACTTATGTTATGAGATGGCGAGAATCCGGTGCATTAGAAAGCGCAGTTAGGGAAGAAATTGCAGAGAGATGCCGCTGCAGTTAGCTCTCCAGGCAGGTCACCGAGGGTGAGAATAAGCTCTTCATCTGAGGCTAGAAATGGAATAATCGATTAAAGAAAGTAGCTCGGATGAAAGCTCTCCCACCTTCGTAATGTAGTTGCTATCCTTCCTATGATTTTCCTTGTCGAGCGGAGGAAGTGACAAGGGGGAGAGTTCCGAATGTTTGGGCTTTGGAAGAAGATCTGCATCTGCCGTTTAAAGATGCAGCTTGGAGGAGTAGTCGGTTCTTCTATTCAAAGCAAGGCGGGGGGAATGCATCAGAACGGGGGAGAAATTCATCAGGTCACCGGGGTAGGAGATGGTCTGTGTGCCGCGAGTGCTCCGTCTTTCTTTACTTTATTCTTTAAAAAGGGTGGTCGTAGATCAGGCTTACTTATATATAATATAATATAAGGTGACAAAGAGTGGGCCCAAAATAGAACCCCAAGCAATCTAACAAGCACACGCAGTCACACAAGACAGGGTAGACCTATGGGAAATTTCTAAGCTCTCTAGTGTCTCCTTATAACTCCGGTAAGGTTTGGGTTACCCACTGGCAGGAAGCCCCCATTGTGCCTCTCAAGATGGGCTAATTAAGGTGGCCTACCTTGGTCATCAGCGCGGTTGTTCCCCTTGACGTATCTCATGGCCTGGAGTGGGCCATGGGTACTGGTCCGTGGGGTGGAGGAAACTGGTCGAAAGTAGGGCGGAGGGTGGGGAAGGAAGCTTCAAAGCCTAGGGTTGCGTGAAAGTGTGCTTGTTGGCGTCCGTCCGTCGGTTAGCAGATGTGCCGATAGAAGGCTAGCCAGCTTAAGCCGATACCGAGGGTCCGAAGGAGAATTGCCCAAGACATGGAGTCTTTCTTTTTTGATGATCTCCGACTCCGAAGTCTTCTGCGTGCCTTATTCCGCCCTCAACAACTATTTTCGTAGTTGATCACCGAAAAGAAGCTTGCCTCACACTTCTACTTCAGGAGCTTGCCTTGAGGGTACGATGACGATCTTAGTCCGAATGAATGCCTAAGGGTGAAAGGCTCTTCCGACCACATGTCTGTCTCCAAACTTGGTGACTTTCGATCTATTCCCGAAGGTATTTTTATTTACCGTATATTATGTAAGTGTGCAGTCTTTAGTCTTGTTTGACTGATAGACTGAAAAGAGAGAGCCGTTCCGGGTAGTAGTGTTTCAGTCATCATGGAGGGACTCTAAGGTTAAGGTAGCAGCCCGTAGCCTTTCCTAATCCAAGAAAGGATTGAGACTATTCTGAAGAAGAAGACCTTGGCCCGGGTCTATGATAGCTCGCATCGCTTCGTGAGCGCTCCGGTATGCCTTTCTAGCGTATCAGCGTCGTAACTCCGCAGCGCCCTTATTTATGTACAATTGAAGAATACTTCACAGTGAGCTCAGCTCATCAAGGCGTAGCTTGCGGAGAGACTCCGATGCGGCATGCGTTCGTTGAGAGCGAGATGCTAAATGAAAAAATGCGAGATATAGCGCCTGGAGACTAGCTTTACATTACGAAATACCACTCGGGGAGTTCGAGGGAAGAACCTAGAACCCGATCTACGGCCGAATAGCAACTCGCACGTAAGCATATATCTTGCACTTCGAGCAGAACTCAAAGCGATCATAGCGCTGATCCCCTTATCTACATAGCCATTCTTGTAGATCCGGGCCTTGCGTGGTTGTTTTGCAAGATCTCGCTTTCAGTTCGTAGAGTGGATCAAACATGTGTTCAGCTTGATTCGTTGGTGCAGTCACTTCGTCATCTGTTGATTTTAAACTCGATTCCGCCTACACAAAGAACTCCGTTCTTGCTTGGTGAGTCCCTTCGTTTCGTTTGATTTGCTTTGTGTGCTCCTTCGGTTTTCTAGTAGCAAGATCTGGCTTTTGGTTCGAAGATTGAATCAGTGGTTAGCCTGTGCTTGAACGACGGCATTCCAAGAAGCAACTTCATATGGTATGGGATTTTATTCATCAAATCACACTCGAAAGAAAGGAATTTCACCGCTCCGTGGGCTCCTTCATGAACTGACCGTGGAAAGGCCTCTCACCCGAGGGTCACTTCACTTGCTTTAGAGAAAAAGAAGATTAGCTGCTTCTAGACTTGAAAGAAAAGACAGATTGGGTCGTTCGCTTACTCCCTCACTATGCCCTTCCCCCTACGCTTTTGGAGACTACGGGGGAAGGTTTTTTCGTGCGCTCACTCCCTCTTTCAAGAACATTAATCTTTCCTGCTTCCGGAGAAGGTTATTCACGTCATTACAAAAATTAGTTAGGAAAGAAAAGAACTTCTTATCTGATTGGCGGGTTGTTTGAACTCAAAAATATCTTTCTTGCCCTGTAGCAGCAAAGGAATAAGCTATACAACTTGTTTTTACATAATATATATCATTCTGTATTGGTACAGAACTGTTATTTTACTTTTATGTTTTTGAAAAAGGATATTTCCAATCTGATGGAGAAGTGTCAAGGCATTTACAAGAGGACATTCACCCGATCGTAGACTCCCAACTGATCGAGGACTCTTGTACCGATGTGAACCTCAAGAGGATACTTTATGATTTTTCCCCCTGACATCACAAAGGTAGGTAGACTTCATCCACCAGACGCCCTGGCTTTCTATTTAGTTTTCTTTTCCAATCTTCTGCCCTTCATTCTTGCAGATCATAGATGATGTAGTGGTAATCTATGCCAGAGCATTCTTCTCAAGAAAAGAGAGCGGAGAGGGTGACTGAATTTCACTCTTTATCATTCCTTACTACTCCTCAATGCCCACTCAGTCTTATTTCCAAAGCCACTGCTCAATCTTCCTTATATTATATATAAGTAAGCAAGCTACCTTGGAATTTCCACTTTGATTCCAGCCCTTGAATCTTTCCTTCCAGCTTTGCTCTGCGTCTAAGGAACCAACCAACCCAGGCATAGAACTGGAGTTCTCTACCAGGGAATTCCAGGATTTTCCCCCTTCGTTCTCTCTTCCTGACCCTGAAGGTTAAGGAAGGGCGGCATGGCTGACTGCATCCTCTTAGGACCTCTGATCGCTACTCGCTACTAAAGAAATTGCTTAAGTTTAAGTGCTGTTCGAAAGGGCTCCTCCTTCCCCTCGTCCTCCACCCACTGATCCTTCCCATTCGCAACCTCCTCTTCCGACGCTGCTATGAGCCTGGCCCTAATCTCATCCATGATAGATAGAAGCTCCGGGAATCCCTGCACTTGCTTCCTTGCTTGATGGGATGGAGGCTTATAGATAAGAAAGGCTATTGGTCAAAGCCCTTTCTATCCCGTTCCGCTTCTTTCCCGATGGTTGAGATGGAACTGCTGGAACCAAAGAAAGGCGGTTCTCACTAATTCTTTGAGTGCGCTTGATTGATGGCTGTGCGCTAAGCTGGAAAGAAAGGGCTGTCAGAGGGATTTTCCGAGGGGAGATAGAATCTCAGGTGGAGAACTAAGCTTGCTTTCTTGCTGGATGGCTTAGCAGCTGTCTTTCCTTCGGATAGGTTCATCAATGCCGGAACGAGCGCTGTAAGAGGACTTCCCCTCTGTTCGTTCGAGCGGCCTCACTACTAGAACTATGGTTGAGTGGCATGGAGCTGCTTGAACACAATCAAGTCTGGGAAAAAGACAGATCCTCCAAGGTTGGAATCTTTTTGCGTATGTGATGTAAACTGTAATGGAATGTCAATGCGAATATTTCCTTTCGTTCTTCTAGCTGTATGTCAAGCTTCACTTCAGGGAGGAAGCTATGGAGCTAGTACAAGACCATTTCTGATCTTTGTCTCTTTTGTCTTGCTTTTTCCCTTCGCCTCAGCTCTAATAGATGGGCTCGTGGATCTTTGATTCGATAGTTTTCAACTCTTGGCTTCTGAGGAACGGCTGTCCCGATGATAGAATGAATGTTAGAAAGAAGAAAGAATAGACTGTTCGTTCCGACTAGTGCTACTGTGGCTGCCCTCCCTTTGGCGGTCCTATGAATCGATAAATAGAAGGGCTACCCAGTCAAAGTGGGAACTCCTAGTAGGAATAGTCAAAGCTCTTCCTTAGGCTTAGGAACTGCTTTCTGCTTGCTTGGTTTTTGTTTTCTTAAAGACAGCTGTTAACAATCCCTATCGCCGTCCAATCTCAGAGGAGGGATTTCCCGGGAAAGGAAAGGTACTAGTCACTGATTTAGGTCAAGAATCTGTCTATGACAAAGAAAGATCTTCAAATAGCGTAGATAGCTGGTCACAATCTCTCTCTTCCAATAAGATAGAAGTAAGGAAGGTTAGACTATCTTCCGAATGTTGCTGCCCTTCTGCTGCCGCGTATGGTGCTGGTAGGCCATCATATGTGTGTGGTGCGGCTCTAGTCTGGGAACTTATGCCGGCTTAGTCAGTCTGACGCTGCCCTCAGCTCTTGTTTAGGTGTGATGAGCTACCTGGACATTATATCTAATCTCGTAGTGGACAGGCAACTGTTTGCTTCGAAATAGTCTTGCTTGCGGTTCGTGACCTAAGCGACCACGGATTTGAATATAGCTGTTAAAGGTATGCCCAATACCTAAGGTCTCTTTTTCCGGTTTCCAAGAGGTGTCAAACCAGAAAGAAAGATACTGGTCATCCCTTAAGAGATGCCTAAAGGGCACAAAACCAAAACAAGAGATAGAGCTGGGGTTAAAGATGGCACGGTTCCAGCTTTTTGATCAGGTGTCGTTGGTTGAGCCTGACCCCGCTCATTTAACTATTGCCGATACCAGTTAGTTACGCGTACTGTATACTATCATCTCGTGTGCGATAGGGCGGCCGAGAAGCTTCTTGCTGTGCTGTCCGGTGCCCACCAAAGCACAGACTCTACTCACCCACTACTGGACTATTCTACGGGCTGGTGAGACTATTCCACTACAGATTGATGGACTTACTAATTTGCTGATTGATTCAAGGAGTTAAGACTGACGGTTCGGTGATCGGGCGAAGATAGACGACAACTGTAAGCTCTATAGTGATCGCTTGTTTAGGGTAAGGGGCTACTCATTCCCATTACAGTCAATCAGTCATCCCAAGAAAAGTCCTATACATAGCTAAACACCGGGCTGGTTCCTAATACGCGAAGGATTGAAACTCTATTTATGTAATTCTTTCAATCTAGAATATATTGCTCTAGCCTAGCTAGAGGAACAGAAACACAAGGAGACATTACAACGAGGATCACGAAATGCAACACAACAAGGGTCGCTTGTTGCGGGGCGCTTGCGCGAAGGAAGAAGCGAATCAGAATGGAGACAGGGAGGGAAAGAGAGATTTTCGAGCCTGCAAGCAGCAAGCAACAACGGCTTTTCAGCCGTTGCGCGCTAGCTTGTAGTTTAGGGGGGTATAGTAGGGGTGCCCCTTTCTAAAACTTTTATATAAGGTAAGCTTTTTGGAACCCTAGTTTTGGAGTTTTCCCCAACCTATACCTTACTAATAAAAAGGGGCTTACGTTTTTCAGCTGCATCGCACTGCCGCATAAACAATGGATCCGCTGGGCTGGATGAGCAACCTTCTCTGGAAAGAAATAGTGAAAAGCCATGTCACTTGGAACGGAACTGGTTGCTTACTTACTTTTAGTAAGACCACTTTGGTAAGCAAAATTGGATTATATAGGCATGGTTGCTTACAAGACAAGAGCTAGCTTCTATATGTTCTTCGCCTTCACATATAGAAGAAGCAACCTTCTATCTGGCCTCT